GAAATATGTTGGTCTAGCAGAAACCATTAAAGGGTTTCAATTGATCCTTTCCGGAGAATTAGATGCTCTTCCTGAGCAGGCCTTTTATTTAGTAGGTAATATCGATGAAGCTACCGCGAAGGCTATCAACTTAGAAATGGAGAGCAATTTGAAGAAATGACTTTAAATCTTTGTGTACTGACCCCTAATCGAATTGTTTGGGATTCAGAAGTGAAAGAAATCATTTTATCTACAAATAGTGGTCAAATTGGCGTATTACCGAATCATGCTCCTATTGCTACAGCTGTAGATATAGGGATTTTGAGAATACGCCTTAAGGACCAATGGTTAACGATGGCTCTGATGGGCGGTTTTGCTAGAATAGGCAATAATGAGATCACTGTTTTAGTAAATGATGCGGAAAAGGGTAGTGATATTGATCCACAAGAAGCTCAGGAAACTCTTGAAATAGCAGAAGCTAGTTTGAGAAAAGCTGAAGGAAAGAGACAAATAATTGAGGCAAATCTAGCTCTCCGACGAGCTAGGACAAGAGTCGAGGCTGTCAGTGCAATTTCATAACTAGTTGGTTCGTTCAAATAATCAAAAGAGTTTCTGTTTCTAAACCCTATTTTGATTGCATTCACTCGACAGAATCCAATTTTGATAGAACGCAATTCAAAAATGAAATAAATAAAAATACAAAATCTATAAAAAGAGAAAAGGGTGGGGCAAAAAACTTATTAGATACCGGAGTCAATGGTATCTAATAAGTTCTACCTACTATTGGATTTGAACCAATGACTCCCGCCGTATGAAAGCAATACTCTAACCACTGAGTTAAGTAGGTCATTTATCATCCTAAAAAGAACCAAATGGAACCCATCCCGTCGATGGATTATAAATATCATATTCCTTATAAGCAATATAAGCAATAATAATCGAACCAATACCACTCAAAAATTCAAAAATTTAGGATGTTGGATCATAGAATATTCATCTTGACAACAAATTATATACATGATAAAATATGCATCACAAGCACTAAGGGCTATAGCTCAGTTGGTAGAGCACCTCGTTTACACGCGCGCCAATGTTTTTTCAGGGGAATCCACCATACAATCCAAAAAATGGATCTTATTGAGAAATCTACGTCTTACTCTATAATAACTTTAAGAGAACAATAGCCTGACGAGAGGTTCGGTCCTATTTGAGTGCTCTTTTAGGTACCAAACAGGCCCCATCTTGAGATATTGATAAGGTGAATACCCGTATATTCAATGCCAGGCATAATGAGTATAAGGCCCTCAAAAAATCTCTTTTCGTCCTATGAACTTGAAGGTGTATGAAGTTTCATATTGGATTTTTTAAGCCGAACGATAGAGACTTCATTTAACTTCAAATTCGAGGCCAAAGGCAGACCTACGTCAAAATAACTTCACCTTTGAAACACTTTGGGAGTGCTCCTGAATTAGAATCCCAAATAATGAATCAGAGCACATGGAGCCATCTCCTTATCTTATTTTTCTGTCAAGAAAAAATATGGCGGATTGGCTGATATTTCTATCAGTTAATGAAAGAGCCCAATGCAAAAAAAATGCATGTTGGGTCTTTGAAACAGTTCATATCATTTTGATAATAATAAGTTTGGTCTGTTTTACCGAGAAGGTCTACGGTTCGAGTCCGTATAGCCCTATAAAAAAATGAATAAAATTCATATTTTCATTTGAAATAAAAAATTGTATAATTTTGATTTCTTCATTCTTGTTTGTTGCTTGGAACTGACCGGTTATTTCATTGAAACAAAATTTGTCCTAAAAACTCACTCACGAGAATCGTTTAAAGCAGAACAGAAAAGCCAAAAAACGGATTTCAAGGGATCGAATCCATTTTTTTCCAAACAAACCAAACCTTAGTCATTAATCATCGGAGGGAAATTCCATATGAATATGAATTTTCCTGCCCACAATCAAGGGGTTAAGCCAGTGATACTCCTTTTCTTTGGTATACCTTACCAATACCCGGCGAAGAACACCAAAACAAAAAGGGGGGGTGGTCTTCTTTTTCTGTATTCAATCAAGAGACAACCCCACCCAGATCTAATAAACGGAATATACCAACACTAAGATTAAGATATTCGAAATCCTGAGATGGAAATACCTACCCATTCTCGTACATTTGAATACTTGTTCTATTCTAAATTACTAAGAAAAAAACCCCCCGACTCTATTCCTAAAAAATGAAAAAATCAAAATATCGAACTCACATTAGAATAATAAATTTGAAATTCTTAAACACAAAATAATAATTCTATTTGCTTTCTTTAGGAAGAATCCTGGGCGAAAACAAGAAAATTTGTCTAAGTGTAACATCTAGAGTTATACTAACTAAAGCAATTAAAGAAAATTGAACTAAAAAAATGAAGTAGACTGGAAATAGGATCCCGATCAAGTCAGTCGATAAATCTTCAAATGAGATATGCCCTGGAATAATCAAAGGAAACTAGACAGTTTGGTCAAAATGA